TCAATTTAACTTATTCTTTCAATTGGTATTTTTGCTTATCTCCTATTTTGGAAAAAGGAAACTTAGGTAAGTGCTCTTTTAGAAACATATGTATATGTATAAAAAGAACATATTTCATTTAGCTCCTTCATGCCTACTATAACTAGTTATTTCGGTTTTCTACTAGCGGCTTTAACGGTAACCTCAGCTCTCTTTATTGGTCTGAGCAAGATACGACTTATCTGAAATTAGTATTTGAAATGCACAATTCATAAAAAGAAATCTTTCGATAGGATTCCGTATAAATTGTCAATTCTCGGTCATTGAGATTCATGGGAATTCGGATTAATATTTAGGTATAGATATTACCTCCTTTTTATCCTTTCAAACAAATTGCAATGATTGAAGTTTTTCTATTTGGAATCGTGTTAGGTCTAATTCCTGTTACTTTGGCTGGATTATTCGTAACTGCATATTTACAATATAGGCGTGGTGATCAGTCGGACCTTTGATTAATTACTATCTCTTTTTTTGATTGACCTCCTACTTTCTTTAATACAAAGGAGGTCAAATTAAGATTGCGGTTCAAGTAAGTGAAGCTCTTTCAGTCTAATTAGATCTAAGAATAATAAGGACGAAATCACGCTCTGTAGGATTTGAACCTACGACATCGGGTTTTGGAGACCCGCGTTCTACCGAACTGAACTAAGAGCGCTTTCTTATCAGAAAAGAGAAGACTGTAAAGACACTTTTTTTAACCCCAATACATCTTTGAATGAACGATTATATATGTTCAATTTGAATCGATCTAAATTAATCCCTCGTTACTGCTCAATGGAGAAGTAATAAGTAGGGATGACAGGATTTGAACCTGTGACATTTTGTACCCAAAACAAACGCGCTACCAAGCTGCGCTACATCCCTTCAATTGGTCTACAGTGTCATTGTAGAGAATTCCTGTCTTGTTTTCCACATCGTTATTTCCTCCATTGATATATACAATTTATATGGCATTTCGTCTTTTTGGTGCCATTTAACATATAATAATAGTAAAAGACTTATATACGTATATGAAATACGGAACGGAACCTGTCGTAAAAATAAATGAGTAGTTTTCGGGAATGCTCGGGAAGAAGGGACGTTTTTTTATGTTTTAAGAAAAAAATTAACCGGATAGTTGTACATTTCAATTTGAATTAGGGATTCCGTGTACAAGGTTCTTAACTGCATATGCATCTGATCATATATGTATTACCATTTTATATGAAAATAAAATTTATTACAATAAAAGAAGGAAGGAGATTTTTCAATGCGAGATCTAAAAACATATCTTTCCGTGGCACCGGTATTAAGTACTCTATGGTTCGGGTCTTTAGCAGGTCTATTGATAGAGATTAATCGTTTTTTCCCAGATGCGTTGACATTCCCCTTTTTTTGATTCTAGTTATTGCCACGGTACCAAATAACGAAGCTTCGAGATACAATTAAATATTTGTGACTAATCCTTCGCCCCCTTTTTTCTCTTTTTTCCTTTTAGAATAAGAGGGAGGAAAGAGAAAAAAAGAAAAGGTGGATTCAACAGCTTCGAGACTTGGGTTTAAGTTTGAATTAAATAGGGATGGAGGTAGAATAAACAAGGTGGGGGCTATATCTAGGACAAGACTCTTATACAATAAATGTAAATGAAATACTGTGATTTGAAATAGAGTTTAGAAATCATTCTATTTTATTTAGTATATTGATATTGATTGCAGCGAAATTTTTCATAATTGGATTTCAAGTTAGTAACTGCTATTTTTTCCTTCCTTTCTTCTTCTTCGTTTCGGATCGAAAATAGAAGAGTTGAGTAAATAAAAAATCCAAAAGGGGGGTTCATGGCCAAGGGGAAAGATGTCCGAATAACGGTTATTTTGGAATGTACCGGTTGTGTTCGAAACGGTGTTAATAAGGTATCAACGGGTATTTCCAGATATATTACTGAAAAGAATCGGCACAACACGCCTAATCGATTGGAATTGATAAAATTCTGTCCATATTGTTACAAACATACGATTCATGGGGAGATAAAGAAATAGATCAAATCGAGCACATGTGTGTAACCCTTCCAAGGAAGGGAAAAATTACATTATATATAGAACATAGTTAAATATTCTATATATAACATAATTAAAAATATAAACAAACCAAATCCTATTTATTCTAATTCATTTTAGATCCGACCGAAATAGGATTTTCGGGATAAGGAATAAACTAACCAAACCATGGATAAATCCAAGCGACCTTTTCTTAAATCCAAGCGATCTTTTCGTAGGCGTTTGCCCCCGATCCAATCGGGGGATCGAATTGATTATAGAAACATGAGTTTAATTAGTCGATTTATTAGCGAACAAGGAAAAATATTATCTAGACGGGTGAATAGATTGACCTTGAAACAACAACGATTAATTACTATTGCTATAAAACAAGCTCGTATTTTATCTTTGTTACCTTTTCTTAATAATGAGAAACAGTTTGAAAGAACCGAGTCGACCGCCAGAACTGCGGGTCTTCGAGCCAGAAATAAATAGGCTTACTCTTTCTTCACTTGAATAAAAATTCCAATCCGAACTCAAACGCGGATTGATGTTTTGTTCGAAAAATATGAAAAATGCAGATTTCATTATCGTGTCGTAAGAAAAAAAAAGAATCGGGTAAGAATAAATCTTTTTTTTTTTTGAGTGTGTTCATTCATTTTTACTACGTTTTTATCATATTCATTTTGACTCTACCCTCCCGGAGTTCATTCTCCGGGGAACTCCGTTTAAATTATTCCGGTGGATTCTTTCCAATCTACTTCTTTTATGATCTCATTGGAAATCATATAAAGACAATTTATATTTGATATAGCTATTTGTGCAAGTATTTTACGATTAAGAAGCACCTGTTTCTTATACAGGTCGTGTATTAATCTACTATAACTATAGGATACCCCTATTTCACGAATTACTGCGTTTATTCGAGTGATCCACAAACGGCGAAAATTTCTCTTTTGCTTATCCCTATCCCGATGAGACGAAACCAAAGCTCTTATTTTCTGTTGAGTAATTGTTCGAGTAAGTCTTGAATGAGCCCCTCGAAAGCTTGATGCAAATAAACGCATTTTTGTTCTACGTCTCCGCGCTATATATCCCCGTCTAATTCTGGTCATTGAATAAATGAAACTTTGACGAATAACTAATAGATTTCCTTTCTTTCAGTTATTCTTTTTCCCTTTCCTAGTCTATTAATAACAAAGCTTTTTTCCAATGTATAAACTAAAAATTCCAATGGCTTTGGCTACTATAACCTTCCCGACCGCTATTTTTATTTTTTTCTAGACATTTGACTTCGAAATAATAAATTTTATTTTACTGGGTATCAAAATAGAATAACTAAAAAAAAATAGAAATAGATAAAGAAATAGCGGCTTCCTTCGTTTCTATGGTTACTTCTTAAACGGTGAGGTTTTCTCTATACACCGGAGCCTTTACTTCATTTAATCAATGTTATTGGTAACTTGTATAGTTCACATTCTTTGGCTCTACCCATGAATTTTCCAGTAATAGGTCTTTCACGATTAGATCTACTTACACAGTAACGGTATTTAATTATGAAAGTTGGCTGGGTAGCTAACCCTGTTAGTCCGTTCTTGCAAGAGGGGGCCTAAGTTTTCTGTAAGATTTCCTCCGCTTAATGGATAACCATTTGCTACCAATGGAGAATTGCTTCTCATCTTAAATTGAGGTGATTGGATTTGCACCAACGGAAACCATAAATTTCATACACAATAGAATGGATAGATTATCTTTTTTTTAGATACTGAATCGAATGGACTTATTTTTCTATTCTATCCTATTCGCCGGTACTGATCATTGATACCGGAAAAAGTTTTCTTTCTTTTATCCCAGCTCATGATCTGAACGAGTCGCACATACACCCTAGTACATGTTCCTCGACGCTGAGGGCATCCCCGAAGCGCGGGGGATTTTGTGACATTTCTGATTGGCTGTCTTGTATTTCTAATAAGTTGTTTAATAGTTGGCATGTTGAATCATATCATATAAATAATGGGCTGGTTTAGATCGATCCTAACCTGATGATTTTGAATTACTTCTATTTCATTTTCTAGTAAATTGAGCAAAAATATAAAATCTGAAATCGAGGATTTACGCGAAAAAAATCCGAGCTATTTTCACTCAACCACCGCTACAAGATCAACAATTCCATAAGCTTGGGCTTCTGTTGCTGACATAAAAACATCTCTTTCCATGTCTTCCGAGACAACCCATAAGGGTTTGTCCGTTCTTTGTACATAAACCCTTGTGAGGGTTTCACGCAGTTTGAGCAGCTCTTCCGCTTCCAGGATAAATTCTCCCGTTTGTGCTTCATAAAAAGAACTAGCAGGTTGATGAATCATTACCCTGATGGTATAACAAAAGAGGGGTTCCTCTATTTTGCATGATGAAAAGAAAGATAAAGAATAAAAAGAAAAAAAGACAGAATTCAACAACCGTACGGGCATCTTTTATGCATTGCATACGGCTCTATAATAAAATTGACCTTTACCTTCCATCAAAGAAAAAAAGGATCTATCAGACCCAGATCGGTAAATGATCAAATTACCACCCTTCCTTTCGTAGGAGTTCAAAAATACTATGATGGTTCCGTTGCTTTATATATATTTATTATTAGATTATTCTTATTATTTGGTTTGTCTGTGATTCAGCAATCCCAAAGTTGCTTTTTGTAAAATAAGGAAAAAATAACCTTGTTTTTTTATTTTCGAACTCTTTCAGAACATAACTAAGCCCCCCGGTGTGAAAATAAAAAAGTTTGTGACGCTGAACTGGAATCCCCAATATAAAAAATAGGAAATACCTTTTCTCTCATACTACTCTCTCGATACATAATCTAATGTTTTGAAAAAGAAAGAAACAGTTTTTATTTTGATATCGAATTCAAAGTGCCATGCTATTATTACTTAATATTCATATGGCGAAGGC